TTTGCGCGTGTGATACATGTACCTTCTATTTCTCCGAGCAAAGCTCTTCGCATTGCAATGCCTATTGTATCGGCTTGACCTTTCATAAGTGGGGCCAGAATAAAGCGTCCATAATAAAGACGCTTACTGTCTGCTCTTGATTCAACACACTTCCACTGTAGTGTCCGAGTAGATACTGTTACTTTCTCTCGAACCATAGTATATTATTTGATCAAATCATTGAATTATTTATTTCTCTTGAAATCTCTTCAATGTTTATTTTTACACACGTCTTTTTTTAGGAGGCCTACAGCCATTATGTGGCATAGGAGTTACATCCCGTATGAAACTTAATAGTATACCACTTCTACGAATAGCTCTTAATGCCGCATCTCTTCCGAGACCCGGGCCTTTTATCATAACTTCTGCTCGTTGCATACCTTGATCCACTACTGTCCGAATAGCATTTCCTGCTGCGGTTTGAGCGGCAAATGGTGTACCCCTTCTTGTACCCTTGAATCCACAAGCCCCGGCAGAGGACCAAGAAATTACTCGACCCCGTACATCTGTAACAGTCACAATGGTATTGTTGAAACTTGCTTGAACATGAATAACTCCCTTGGGGATTCTACGTGTATTCTTACGTGAACCAATACGTCTATTTCTACGCGAACCAATTTTTGGTATAGGTTTTGCCATATTTTATCATCTCATAAATATAAGTCAGAGATATATGGATATATCCATTTCATGTCAAAACAGATCCTTATTCTTTTTTTTTTTTTTTTTTTTTTTTTTTTTACTTAATTTATTTTATTTATTTATTTGTACATCTGTACATCGGGTCCTTTAGATTTCGAGAGTCTTTTTGTTTTAGAAAGATTATCCTTGTCTTTGTTTATGTCTCGGGTTAGAACAAATTACTATAATTCGTCCCCGCCTACGGATCAATCGACATTTTTCACAAATTTTACGAACGGAGGCCCTTATTTTCATATTTGTCATTCCTTTTTTTAATTCCGAATCTACTTATTGGAAGAAAATAAGTTTCTTGAAATTTTGAATTTCGAATTGTATCCTCACGAAAGAATGTTGAAATTGAAAAAACCGCCTAATCATTCAAGTCTTTGCTTTGGAGTCTCTAAATTATACGCCCTTTGGTTGAATCATAAGGACTTACCTCAATTTTTAGTCTATTTCCTGGTAGTATACGTATAAAACTACATGAAATCCTTTACGAAACAAAAACCAGAATAATTTTTTTGTTATCTAAACGAATCCGGAAGATACATACCATCGGTAAGTTGTTCAGTAATTAAACCCTCATGAATCCATTTTTGTTGTTTCATTCCAGGTAAAACCGCTTTGAAGTATCAACTAATGTTAATGTAAGAGGGATAATATTATAAACTTGTCCTTTCTCTTTTTTCACAAATATGACCGTGTCGGCTATTAGAAAGATTACCATATATAACACAAAATTTCTCCGCCGATTCCTTCTAGTCGAGCCTTTCGGTCTGTCATTATACCTCGAGAAGTAGAAAGAATTACAACCCCCATTCCGCCTAAAATTCTAGGAATTCGTTGATAGTTAGAATATATTCGTAGACCGGGTCGACTGATCCGTTTTAAATTTAAAACAGTTCTATATGGTCCTTTCCTATTTCTTCTATGTCGTAGGGTTAAAACCAAAAAATATTTATTGCTTTCTTGATGTTTTCTCACGTTTTCAATAAAACCCTCTTGTAAAAGGATTTTAACAATATTTTCAGTGATGTTAGTAGATGGTATTCGAACTGTTCTTTTTTTATTCATGTCAGCATTTCGTATAGAGGTTATTATGTCAGCAATAGTGTCTTTACTCATGATAAACTAAGATTTTTGTTTCCCCCGAATTTTGATATAATCAACATGCTCTTTTTCTTTTTTTCTTAATTTTTTAATATTTATGAATTATTTTTTTTTTTAATATTTATGAATTATTAAAGATATATACGTGATAGATAAACAATTTACTAATTAATTAAATTAATTTAATCAATTTCATTCAAATACTATATTTAGGTCTTCCCCTATAATACTTCAGGTGCTAATGAAACTATTTTAGTGAAATTTAACTGTCTTAATTCCCGGGCGATCGCGCCGAAAATTCGGGTTCCTTTTGGATTTCCTTCTTGATCAATAACAACCGCAGCGTTGTCATCATATCGTATTATCATACCGTTGTCGCGTTTGAGTTCTTTACAAGTACGTACAATGACAGCTCGGACCACTTCTGATCTTTCTAGAGGTGTATTTGGTACTGCTTCCTTGATTACAGCAACAATAATGTCACCAATATGAGCATATCGTCGATTACTAGCTCCTATGATTCGAATACACATCAATTCTCGGGCCCCGCTGTTATCCGCTACATTCAAATGGGTTTGAGGTTGAATCATATCATTTTTTTTTTATCGGTTTTTTCTTTTTCAATGCAAAGGTATAAATAAAAAAAAAGAAATATTATTTGTTCAAAACAAGAAAAGAAACCTGCAATTGTTTTTTTTTTCATCCCCAAAACCCCTTTTGTTTGTTTCTACATTCCTATCCAGAAAGAATGAATTGAGTTCGTATAGGCATTTTAGATGCCGCTATTGAAATAGCCCTTCTAGCTATATTTTCTGCTACTCCGCTCATTTCATAAAGTATTCTACCGGGTTTAACGACAGCTACCCAATATTCGGGAGATCCTTTCCCCGAACCCATACGTGTTTCTGTAGGTCTTACTGTAACAGGTTTGTCTGGAAATATGCGTACCCATATTTTTCCACCGCGGCGTGCATTTCGTGTCATTGCTCGCCGCCCTGCTTCTATTTGTCTAGATGTGATCCAAGCGGGTTCAAGCGCTTGAAGAGCATATCTACCGAAGCAAATACGATTACCTCGATAAGATATTCCTTTCATTCTTCCTCTGTGTTGTTTACGGAATCTGGTTCTTTTGGGGTTATAGTTGATGGTTGTTTAGCAATTCCATCCATCTCTACTACAGAACCGGACACGAGAGTTTCTTCTCATCCAGCTCCTCGCGAATTAAACAATTAAAAATAATTAAACAAAAAAAAATACACGGTTAATAATATATGGAATCGTGGGATTCTTTGAAATTTGATCTAATCGATTATAAATTAGAGATTTTTTGTGGTTTAATATAGAATTTAACACGTATTCTATTTATAGATAATGTCGTTTTGGTAGAACGCTATAATGAATCTTTATTTTGTTTTTCCTTTTATTTCGAATAGACTAAAATTTAGAAATAAAAAAAAAATTCGCGGGCGAATATTTACTCTTTCAACATTCAGTTGTAAGATTAGTCTATGACATGACCTCTCAGAATAAATGAATAGGTTTCTGGTTCGTTCCGCCATCCTACTCAATGAATCATTAGGATTCGTTTTCAATAGAATCTTATGCATTCACAGGTTCTGTCGTTCCCACCACTTCTCGATTAATGATTAGGTCTGAATTTTACAACGGAGCCTCCAATTAAATTTATTCTTGAGTCAACCTTCTCAGTCTTTATTGGCTCGGGGCTCTTGATTTTTTGTTCTATGCACGGATTTGTCTAATTATGGATCAATCAGTATTGATGCTTTATTACATTCCCTTTATATGAGATGACTCATAGACCTTACATATTGGAATTATATATCATTAATATTCTTTTTCTATCTTTCTCTCACCCTTCCATTTATCTGTATACTTTATATTGCTTTACAACCCATAATATATTGCTTTACAACCCATAATCAGATTGTGTTTTTTTTTTTTGTTTATGTAAAAAAGATTTCAGTTGCTACAATGATATGACTTATATATCATATCTTGACTGGTTCTTTCTATCCAGATAACACGAAGTGATGAGTTGGTTATTAGTTCTATAGTTATCAGTTTGTACTATGGGCTGTCCATTTTTTTGAATCCCAACCCTAAAAAAACCAACGAGTCACACACTAAGCATAGCAATTATATCAAATGATTAATCGAATTTTTATTCAACCTTATAGAATTGTTCTTTTTTTTTTTTATTATTTACCAGAAAAAGAATGAAAGAGTTTGCCATTTTTTGTTTTATCACCAGATATAACTAAATATAAGTCAAGTAAGTTCTTATTATTCCTCGTCTACAAATATCCAAATTTTGATGCCTAATACCCCATAGATAGTTCGAACTGCATAGGAACAATAATCAATTTTAGCTCGAATGGTTTGTAGAGGAACTCTACCTTCTCGGATCCATTCAACACGTGCAATTTCTTTTCCGTCGATACGCCCTGCAATTTGTACTTGAATCCCTTTTGTACCTGCCTGTTCAGTTAATTCAATAGCTTTTTTCATTGCTTTGCGAAATGAAACTCTATTCTTTAATTGTCCGGCTATAAATTCTGCAAGAATATTTGGGTGCCCGTAAGGATTTGCAATTCTTGTAATAGCAATGTTGAGTTTTCGGTTTACACAATTGAGTTCTTTTTGTACATGCGTCTGTAATTCTTCGATTCTTCGAGTCCTGTCTTCTATTAATAACTTGGGGAATCCCATATAGATTATGACCTGAATCAAATCGATTCTTTTTTGAATCTCTATACGTGCAATTCCCTCTACATTAGAGGATATTTTCATATTATTTTGCACATAATTTTTGATACAATCTCGTATTTTTTGATCTTCTTGTAGATCCTTTGAATAATTTTTTGGTTGTGCAAACCAAAGAGAATGATGACCTTGGGTTGCACCAAGTCTAAAACCAAGTGGATTTATTTTTTGTCCCATAATCCCCCACTACTATATATATCGTGAAACGTGACATCTGTTTGTATTTTTTTTTTATTCATTTCGATTTTTTTTAAGCATAACATAATATAGCGTATTTGTATTTTTTATAATATAAAATATTCTTCCTTTAAGTATTCCTCAGCTCTAATTTATAGAATTTCCTTTTATCTATTTCTTCCTCTTCATCTAAAGATATATCTTTCAAT